TTAATTATATAAACCAAAACATATAACTTTCAACCCTAAAAAAAAAAACAAAAAATTAATAGAAACAGGTAAATATCTTTTTCAAGCCAAATATATTAATTTATCATATCGTAACCGTGGTAAAGTCCCACGAACTCATACAAAAGAAAAAGCAACTAAAATAACCTTCATATAAAACCTAACCCTACATGGGCATCCTCCTAAAAAAATAATAACAAACAATATTCTTATAAATAAAATTCTTGCATATTCAGCTATAAAAATTAAAGCAAACCCTCCTCTTCCATACTCAGTATTAAACCCAGATACCAACTCAGACTCACCTTCAGAAAAATCAAAAGGAGTTCGATTTAATTCAGCTAAACAAGATCTAAATCAAACTAATATTAAAGGAATTGAAACTATTGAAAACCAAATAAATTCTTGATATTTATTAAATAAATCAAAATTAAACCCACCAACTAATATAATAAAAGATAATAAAATTAATGCTAACCTCACCTCATAAGAAATTGTTTGAGCTACAGCTCGCAAACTCCCTAACAAAGAATACTTACAATTAGAAGATCAACCCGCTACTATTGTAAAATATACACTAGTTCTTAAACAACAAAAGAAAAAAAGAATACCTAAATTAAATCTTAATAAACCAACTTCATAAGGAATAACAACTCATACAAATAATGAAATAAACAAACTTAACATAGGAGATAAATAATAAACTAAAAAATTTGATATTACAGGAATTATTTGTTCTTTTCTAAATAACTTTACAGCATCAGAAAATGGCTGTAATAATCCTAAATAACCAACCTTATTAGGTCCCTTACGAATCTGAATATAACCTAAAATTTTACGTTCCATTAAAGTTAAAAAGGCTACCCCCACTAATACACACACAATTAAAAACAAATAATTTACTACTCTAATTAACAACACAAAATAATTAGCTTTAATTATTTTACTATTTATAGTTTTCCTATATAATTAAATCCTAAATTTAATGCATATTTTCTGCCAAAATAGTCTCAACTTTTTAAAAATATTTTAACTATTTAATCCTTTCGTACTAAAATAATTCTTTTTTCCTAAGAGATAGAAACCAATCTGGCTCACGCCGATTTGAACTCAAATCATGTAAAAAATTAAAGGTCGAACAGACCCTCTTATACAACTGCTTCATCATATAGATATTTTAATTCAACATCGAGGTTACAAACTTTTTTTTCGATATGAACTCTCAAAAAAAATTACACTGTTATCCCTAAAGTAACTTAATCTTTAAATTTATAATTAAGATCTATAACTTTTATCACTTAAAAGTGATTCTTTTTCAAGCAGCTACTATAATTTCTACTTTTGTCGCCCCAACATAACAATCTTTATTTTAGATCTTTATTACTTTAAAATTCAACCAAATATAATTTCAATGTAAAGTTTTATAGGGTCTTATCGTCCCCTTAAACTATTTAAGCCTTCTCACTTAAAAGTAAAATTCAAATTTTATTATTAAAGACAGTTTCTTCTTTGTCCAACCATTCATACAAGATCTCATTTAAAAACCTAATGATTATGCTACCTTAGCACGGTCATAATACCGCGGCCCTTAAAAATTTTATATCAGTGGGCAGGCCAGACTTCTTAAAACTACAAATAGACATGTTTTTGATAAACAGGCAAGAAAACCATTTGCCGAGTTCCTTATTAATATTTATATTAAAAATTATAAACCCCTCACTTTATTTTATTTTAACCTTTAAACTTACTATTCTACTAATAAAATCATTTTATCTTATCATCTCCTATTTTAAATAAATTTCTAATATTTAAGAAAAGTATTATTTTTAAAACTACTAATTACTTAGTTAAAACACTTTTAAAACATAACTACTTTAAAGCTTAGTTTATTATTTTATGTTTATACTACTATTTCTTGTTATCAATAAAAAGCTTGTCCTTTCTATTCTTTTTTCTCATTACTTATTTTAATAAGAACTAAATTAAATTTATTTTTTAAAAAACCAGATATTATAAAACTCGTTCTAACGTTTCACCTTTAACTCTATATTAAAAATTTTTTTACTATAAAAACTTTATTATAAAATTAACTATTTTTATTTCGGGATCTTAATCTTTATTTTCTACCATATAGATCTTCCATTATACACAAGGTACAAACATTAAATATTTCTTTTCCTTACCTTTCTACTTTTTTCCTTTCCTTTTCAGTACTTATGTTTTATAGTTTATCTTTAAATTTCATTAAAAATTACTTATTTCTATTTTTATAAATTATTTTTCATTCACTAACTACCATTAGATTCTATTTTAACAAGATATATCTATCAAAGTAAACCGATTTGCACGATAATAAATTTCAATGTAAACGAAATTCTAAACTAATTTAGATATACTTTGATTTCATCCTAGATACACCTTCCAGTACATCTACTATGTTACGACTTATCTCATAAATTTATGAAAGCGACGGGCGATATGTACATAATTTAGAGCTCTTATCATTATAGCTTATTAAACTTTAATTACAATTAAATCCTCCTTCTATAACATCCTTACATTTTATATTCATATAAATAAAATTTATTGTAACCCATTTTAACTTATTTATAAGCTGCACCTTGATCTAATTTTCTTAATAAATTAATTTCAACAATTTCATTTTATCAAAATTATCTTCTATGATGGTATACAAACTATTTCTAATAAGTAAGATATTTCGTGGATTGTCGATTACAAAACAGGTTCCTCTAATAAGACTAAATTACCGCCAAATTCTTTAAATTTTAAGTAAATAACTATTAATAATCTAGCTTTTCCTTTTACTTTTTAATATAATAGGGTATCTAATCCTAGTTTATCTTTAAAAATTTTTAGCTTCTATTATTCTTTATCTTTCACTTATAAATTTATTACAATTAATTCCACCTTAATAATATTCATAATTTATTTATTATCTATATAACTAACAATACTAATTTTTCTCTATTTTACCTTAAAGTTTAACCGCGAATGCTGGCACAATAATTTTAATCAGATATATCACATTATTACTAATTCATATTTTCATATATAATTTTAATCTTTTACGCTGAGAACAAAAATTCAATCAATTATTATTAACTTACCTTGTTTTAAACTAAATATAAACTTTAATTTTATCTTCCTACATAACAATTTTCATACGATTTTAATAATTAACATAAAGACGAAAGCAAGAATCAAACTTTTTTCAAAAACCTTCTTTTTATATTACATATAAAACAAACTTCACTTTAATAAAGAATATATATATATAAATTTAAAAAATTTAATTTTTAAATTTATTATAATAAATTTAATATAACAATAAATATATATTATTATCAACAATTAATTATACTTTTACTTTATATTTTTAATATAGTGCCTGATTTAAAAGGGTAGCTTTGATAGAGCTAATCATGTAATACCTACCTATATTACAAACTTCTTAAAATTATATTATGAAAGATAAGCTAAATATTTAAGCTAATGGGTTCATACCCCATGAATGAGTAAACCTCTCTTTCAAATGTTATTTCCAGCTTCGTCTATCCTCTTTCTTGGTTTACTTATTATTAGAACAGTGTTTGTTATTTCTTCTTCTTCTTGGTTTGGCGCTTGAATTGGACTAGAACTAAATATAATATCATTTATCCCACTTATTTCTTTAAAAATAAACCAATTTTTATCTGAAAGAGCTCTTAAATATTTTCTAATTCAGGCTCTAGGGTCTTCATTACTTATTTTCGCCAGCTGCCTGTTATTTTCCCTCCCGTTACTAAGGTCGCCTCTCCTTTTATCAACTTTACTTTTAAAACTAGGGAGAGCTCCTTTCCACTTCTGGTTCCCACAAATCATAGAAGGATTAGCCTGACCCCAAACCATTCTACTTATATCTGTTCAAAAAATTGCTCCTATATTTTTAATTTCTAACCTTATAATCTACCCTACCCTCATCCAAATAACTATTTTCTCAAGAATTCTTTCAGCTTTAGTTGGAGCTTTCGGAGGTTTAAATTCTTTGTATTTACGGAAAATCATGGCCTTCTCATCAATTAATCATATATCATGAATATTAATCAGAATCTCAATTAGAGACAACTTCTGAATTATCTATTTTCTTTTTTATACTTTCATTTCATCATCCATTGTTTTAATATTTAATATATTTCAAGCCTTTAGCTTTTCTGATCTTCTAAAATCAGAATATATAAAATTTTCTTTTATAATCTTTTTTTCTACAAGCCTTTTATCTTTAGGTGGTTTACCTCCCTTTACAGGATTTGTACCTAAATGAATATTAATTCAACTTCTTATTAATCATAAATTAATTTTACCTTTAATATTTCTTTTACTTTCCGCCTTAATTACATTATATTTTTACCTTCGTATTTTAATTCCATTTATTCTCTTTATAAATCCTATTTTAAATTCTCACATAAAAACTTCTAACTCCTTCTACTCTTCATTTATAGTTAATTTACTAACTTTTTTTAACTTTATTGGTCTTATAACCCCATTTTTATTCTTGTTATTCTAGGATTTTAAGTTATCTAAACTAGAAACCTTCAAAGTTTCCAATAAATATTATTTTTAAATCCTACTTCCATTTTTTTAACTTATTAATAAAGAAGATTTCTCTCGTAAATGAATTTACAATTCACCGCCTATTAACTCAGCCACTTTATTATGCAACGATGAATTTTTTCTACAAACCATAAAGACATTGGTACTTTATATTTTATTTTAGGAGCTTGAGCTGGTATGGTTGGAACATCTCTCAGTTTACTTATCCGTGCTGAATTAAGACAACCTGGAACCTTAATTGGAAATGATCAAATTTATAATGTAATCGTAACTGCCCATGCTTTCGTTATAATTTTCTTTATAGTTATACCAATTATAATTGGAGGATTTGGTAATTGACTCTTACCTTTAATGCTAGGAGCCCCTGATATAGCTTTCCCTCGTATAAATAACATAAGATTTTGGCTTCTACCTCCCTCTTTAACTCTACTTTTAATAAGAGGAATAGTTGAAAGAGGAATTGGAACAGGATGAACTGTTTACCCCCCATTAGCCGCAGCTATTGCCCACGCAGGGGCTTCTGTTGATATAGGAATCTTTTCTCTTCACCTTGCAGGTGTATCTTCAATTTTAGGTGCTGTTAATTTCATAACCACTGTAATTAATATACGTTCTCACGGTATAACTATAGACCAAATACCTTTATTTGTTTGAGCTACCTTTATTACAGTAATTTTACTTCTCCTATCCTTACCAGTCCTTGCTGGTGCTATTACAATACTCTTAACAGATCGTAATCTAAATACTTCCTTCTTTGATCCAGCAGGTGGAGGAGACCCTATTTTATACCAACATTTATTTTGATTTTTTGGCCACCCAGAAGTTTATATTCTAATTTTACCAGCTTTCGGTATAGTTTCTCACATTGTAAGCCAAGAATCTGGTAAAAAGGAATCATTTGGAACATTAGGAATAATTTACGCCATAGCTGCTATTGGAATCTTAGGATTTGTAGTATGAGCTCACCATATATTCACCGTTGGTATAGATGTTGATACACGAGCTTATTTTACTTCTGCAACCATAATCATTGCTGTACCCACAGGAATTAAAATTTTTAGATGATTAAGAACTCTTCATGGAACACAAATTAACTTTAGTCCTTCTTTATTATGAGCGTTAGGATTTATTTTCTTATTTACTGTAGGAGGTTTAACAGGAGTAGTTTTAGCAAACTCTTCTATTGATATTTTGCTTCATGACACCTATTATGTTGTAGCACACTTCCATTATGTCCTCTCTATAGGAGCTGTATTTGGAATTTTTGGTGGAATTACTCATTGATTCTCGCTTTTCACAGGTGTCGCATTAAACTCTAAGTGATTAAAAATCCATTTCCTCGTTATATTTATCGGGGTTAATATGACTTTTTTCCCTCAACACTTTCTTGGCCTAAATGGTATACCACGTCGATACTCAGATTACCCAGATGCTTACACTTCATGAAACATTATTTCATCTCTAGGCTCAATAATCTCATTTGTAGCTGCCTTAAGATTTGTATTTATCGTTTGAGAAGCTCTATACTTAAATCGACCAATTATTTTTATCCCCTTCATATCTTCCTCAATTGAATGAAACCATAATTACCCTCCAGCTGACCACTCTTATATAGAAATCCCTTTAATTAATAATTAAATCTAAAATGACAGAAAGATGTATAGGATTTAAGCTCCTACTAGGAAGATTACTTCTTTTAGAAAGATCACCTTTATTCTAATGGCAACCTGAGCATATCTCAACTTTCAAGATAGAGCATCCCCTTTGATAGAACAATTAATCTTTTTTCATGACCATATTATATTAATTATCATTCTTATTTTAACCTTTGTAGGTTACACACTATTAACCCTTTTTTCTAACTTTTTTATTAATCGATTTATACTTCAAAATCAAACCATTGAAGTAATTTGAACAACAATTCCAGCAATCATTCTAATCTTTATTGCCCTCCCATCACTTCGTCTTTTGTACTTACTAGATGAAATTAATAACCCTTCAATCACTTTAAAAACAATAGGCCACCAATGGTATTGAAGATATGAATATTCAGATTTTCTTCATTTAGAATTTGATTCATATATAACCCCATATAACGACCTTAACCTCTCAAGATTCCGTCTATTAGATGTAGATAATCGAACAATCCTGCCATTTAATACTCAAATCCGGATACTTATTAGAGCTACTGACGTAATCCACTCTTGAACTATCCCATCTTTAGGAATTAAAGCAGACGCTGTCCCTGGTCGTCTAAACCAAGTAAGATTTTTAATTAACCGACCAGGATTATTTTTCGGGCAATGTTCTGAAATTTGCGGAGCAAATCATAGATTTATACCAATTGTAATTGAAAGAATTTCTACTAATTCATTTTTAAATTGGGTTTCTTCCTCAATCTAACTTTTATAACCATTAGATGGCTGAAAATATAAGTGTAGGTCTTTTAAACCTATTATAGTAATTTACTTCTAATGACCAGAAGTTAGTTAATTTATAACATATGTTTGTCATACTTAAGTAGTCTTCTAGACACTTCTAAATGCCCCAAATAGCACCAATATTCTGATTATTTCTTTTTTTGTTTTTCTTGTTCGTTTTATTTTTATTTCTCACTTTAAATTATTTTTTTAAACCAACTTCTACATTAACTTTAACCACTTACACTCACCTCAATCCACCAAAATCCTGAAAATTATAACTAACTTATTTTCTATTTTTGAACCCTCTTCAAGAATTATTAATTTATCAATTAATTGATTTTCAACTTTTCTAGGTTTAATATTTCTTCCTTTCATCTACTGAATCTCCCCCTCCCGTTGATCACTAGCATGAAGAAAAATTACTCTAACCCTCCATAACGAATTTAAAACATTGTTAACCTCATCACACATAGGTACCTCATTATTTTTTATTAGTCTATTTACTTTAATTATTTTCAATAACTCGTTAGGGCTCTTTCCATACTTATTTACAAGATCCAGCCACCTAGTTATAACTTTATCCCTATCTTTACCCTTATGAGTAACACTTATAATTTTTGGCTGAATTAATCACACTCAACATATATTTGCTCACCTTGTTCCTCAAAGAACCCCTCCACTCCTCATGCCTTTTATAGTTTTAATTGAAACTATTAGAAATATTATTCGACCTGGGACCCTTGCTGTACGACTTGCTGCCAACATAATCGCCGGGCATTTATTATTAACACTTCTTGGAAATACAGGATCTTCTTTATCACTATCAATCTTATTTATCCTTATAATTTCTCAAATTTTACTTTTAATCCTAGAATCTGCTGTAGCAATCATTCAATCATATGTATTCACAATTTTAAGAACTCTTTATACAAGAGAAATTAATTAATGACATCATCCCATAGCCACCACCCCTACCATTTAGTTGATATCAGCCCCTGACCCCTTACTGGCTCTATCAGCGCAATAATACTAACAACAGGCTTAGTAAAATGATTCCATCAATATAATATCAATTTGTTAATTCTAAGATTTATCGTAGTTTTACTTACTATAATCCAATGATGACGGGATGTTACCCGAGAAGGTACATATCAAGGCTTACACACTTCGATAGTAATAACTGGTATTCGATGAGGTATAATCCTATTCATTTTATCTGAAATTTTATTTTTCTTTTCCTTCTTTTGAGCTTTTTTTCACAGAAGATTATCCCCAACTGTAGAAATCGGGATATACTGGCCCCCTTTAGGTATTAACCCATTCAACCCATTTCAAATTCCTCTCCTTAATACAACTATCTTACTTTCCTCTGGAGCAACCGTTACATGAGCTCATCATGCTATTATAGAATCCAACCATACCCAAGCAATCCAAAGATTAAGTTTAACTATTATTCTAGGAATTTACTTCACCTTACTCCAAGCTTTTGAGTACTTTGAAGCATCATTCTCCATTGCTGATTCCGTGTTCGGTTCTACTTTTTTTGTAGCGACTGGTTTCCATGGCCTTCACGTTATTATTGGAACAACATTTTTATCAACTTGTTTATTCCGATTATTTAATTTTCACTTTTCTTCTAAACACCACGTAGGCTTTGAAGCCGCAGCATGGTATTGACACTTCGTTGATGTAGTATGATTATTCCTTTATATCTTTATCTATTGATGAGGTGGTTATTTTCTTAATATAACAAGTATATTTGATTTCCAATCAAAAAGTCTATCACTAGAGAAAATAATCTGAATTATATTATTCATTAGAATTTTAACTTTTATTATCACCTTATTTATTTTATTATTAGCCTCTCTAATCGCAAAAAATACTATCTTTGACCGAGAAAAAATATCCCCCTATGAGTGTGGATTTGACCCTAAAGGCTCCGCACGTCTGCCTTTTTCTTTACGATTTTTTATTATCGCTTTAATTTTCTTAATCTTTGATGTAGAAATCGCACTTTTACTTCCTATTTCCATAATTATAAACTTAACTAATATTCTCTCATGGTTAACAACAACTTCATTTTTTCTTTTCATCTTGTTGTTAGGGCTATATTATGAATGATATAAGAGAGCTCTAGATTGATCTGAATAGAAACTATAGTCAATTTTATGATATGTAATTTGCACTTACAAGTAGTTTTTATACTAGTTTCGTACCTTAATATTTAATTATTTATCATATCTAACTTTACTTTTTCCTATGAAATAGAAACTATAACATGAGTGTATCATTACATAGATACTTTGCTTTAAACGCCTATTTAAAGGATTCAACGACAACAAAAGGAAACTTCTAATTTTCTAAAAGCGGTTAAATTCCGTTACTATCCTATGGAATTTTTATAGTGTAATTAACATATTACATTTTCATTGTAAAGCTGAAATTTTTTCTAAAAATACTATTTCCTTTATTTAATATATTAACATATCCAGAATACACTTATATATTTTTAGTTCCACAAACTAACATTTTAACTTAAACTATCTGAATTTTTACCCATATTACTTTTATTTTCCTTGCATTTTAACTTAAGAACATTAGTTATTGTATGTACTAATAAACTCTAGTAATTAATCTAGTGTTTAAAATTAAAATATTTAAAGGTATTCAATGTAAAAATAATACTAAATATTCACGAACTTTTCCAGAACAACAAGAGTATAAAGAACTAAAAAAAATCCCATGTTGCCTTAACCTATATATATATAAAGTATAAGCAGCTCTAAAAAAAGAAATTAAACTAATCCCAATTATAGAAAGTTTTCTCCAACTAATTATTCTAATAATTAAACTAATTTCCCCCACTAAATTTAAAGAAGGAGGAGCGGCTATATTTCTAATTCTTAATATAAACCACCACATAGCCATGCTAGGTATAAAATTTAACATACCTTTACCAATAACAAGCCTCCGCCTCCTTAAACGTTCATAAACCATATTTACTAACCTAAAGAGACCTGAAGAACATAAACCATGCCCAATTATAACAACTACTGCCCCTATAAACCCTCACCACCTAAAAATTATTAAACCACATATTACTAATCTCATATGAGCAACTGAAGAATAAGCTACTAAAGACTTTATATCTACCTGTCGCAGACACAATATACTAATCATAGCACCCCCTATTAAACCAATTCTCATTCATACCCAAGTAAAACTAAACCTAATAAAAGAGAATATTCCTAACACCCGGAACAAACCATAACCACCTAATTTCAACAATACACCTGCTAAAATTATTGATCCTGCTACCGGAGCCTCTACATGAGCTTTAGGTAACCATAAATGGAATATATATATAGGTAATTTTACTAAAAAAGCTAAAACTACAAAAAAATACCAAATATTTAATATATTTATACCTTTATTAACTTCTCTTACTCTTATAATTAATCTCCCCCTTGATATATAAATATTTAACAAACACATTAATAAAGGTAAAGACAATGTTAAAGTATAAAAAAGCATATAAACTCCTGCCTGAATACGTTCAGGCTGATACCCTCAACCTAAAATTAAAATCAAAGTAGGAATTAAAGACATTTCAAACCTAATATAAAATATTAAGTAATCTATCGAAGAAAAGGTAATTATAAGAGAAATTAATAAAATTAAATTTACCATAATAAATCTAGAACTAAAATTTTCTATACTTTTTACTTTTTCTCTAGCTAACAAAACCAAAACTATAATTCAAATTCTTAAATAAATCATAATATAACTCAAATAATCTATACTTACTGTATGTCCTATATTATACACATAAAAATCATGAAAACAACACAATCCTAGAACAAAACCTATAAAACTCAAACCTAATTGAACTCTTTTTCACTCCTGGTTAAATTTTATCAACAATACTAAAGGTAAAAAAAACTTTAACATTCTAATACATTAAATACTCTTAAATAATCCCTACCATGACTACGAACCACAAATACTAAAAGAGATAAACCAAGAGCTCCTTCACAAGCAGCTAATGTTAAAAAAAACAAAACAAAATATATTTCTCTCCCCACCCTAACTACCTCTAAAACTATCAAACTAAACACCCCTAATATTATAAATTCTAACCTCAACAAAGAATTTAATATGTGTTTATGACTTTTAGCAAACCTCCATAAACCACAAAAGACCATTGTTAAAGATCTAAGCACCCAAACAAAACTTAAATTTATCATTAGTTTTGGTAGTTTAAATAAAAACTTTGGTCTTGTAAACCAAAAATGAATTTTTTCTCAAAACACCAGAATTTTAATTATTTTGGTATTTCTATAATTTTTGCCTCCACCATTATAATTCTATCGTTGCTTTTCACTTTCTTGAATCACCCACTCTCTATAGGCCTTACCCTTTTAATCCAAACTATTATTATCTCTATCTTTGTAGGATTTTTCACTTTCTCGTTCTGATTCTCCTATATTTTATTTTTAATTTTCTTAGGGGGTCTTCTAGTTTTATTTATTTATGTAGCATCTTTAGCATCAAACGAAAAATTCTCTTTCTCTCTGTCGACAATATTAATTACAACAGCTTTTCTAATAATTATAATAACTCTTTATGTATCTTTGGATTTAATTCTAATTCCTAACTTATCAGACTTAGCTACATCTTCAATTTCTCCTTTAATTTCAACTCAATTTTTTATAAGATGAATTTTTAACTATCCATCCCTTTGTTTTACAATTATAATTATTCTTTATCTTTTACTTACACTTATTGTAGTAGTTAAAATTACAAACCTAGTAAAAAGACCACTTCGATTAACAAACTAATGGTATCTCCTATACGAAAACTCCATCCATTATTTAAAATCTTTAATAGAGCATTAATCGATATACCCCTACCTAGAAATATTTCTACCTTTTGAAATTTTGGATCTCTTTTAGGTTTATGTTTAATTATTCAAATCGCTACAGGCTTATTCCTGTCTATACATTACATCCCACATATTGATTTAGCATTCTCAAGAATTTCACATATTTGTCGAGAAGTTAATTACGGATGACTTTTACGAACCGTGCACGCCAATGGCGCTTCATTTTTCTTTATTTGTCTTTATATCCACATTGGACGTGGTTTATTTTATGCCTCATACACATTATTCCACACTTGAATAGTAGGAGTGATAATTCTCCTTATACTTATAGCAACCGCTTTCTTAGGATATGTACTCCCATGAGGACAAATGTCTTTTTGAGGAGCAACAGTTATTACAAACCTCTTTTCAGCTATTCCTTTTATCGGAACTACTTTAGTACAATGAATTTGAGGTGGATTTTCAGTTGATAATGCCACTTTGACACGATTTTTTTCCTTTCATTTTCTCCTCCCATTTATTATTTCAGCATTTTCTATAATTCATATTATATTCCTTCACAACAGAGGTGCTAATAATCCATTAGGAATTTCAAGTCAAATAGACAAAGTACCTTTCCATCCTTACTTTACATTTAAAGATATTGTTGGGTTTATTATAATAACAATTCTACTTCTCCTTCTTTCCTTATTTTCACCTTATCTCTTAAGAGACCCAGATAATTTTATTCCAGCTAATCCCTTAGTTACACCTGCACATATTCAGCCTGAATGATATTTTTTATTTGCTTACGCAATTTTACGCTCTATTCCTAATAAATTAGGAGGAGTAATTGCATTAGTTGCTTCTGTGTTAATTCTTATAATCGTTCCTTTAATCCATTCATCAAAATTTCGAAGCTTAACTTTTTATCCTTTAAACCAAATTCTATTCTGATTTTTTGTTAATATTGTTTTATTATTAACCTGAATTGGTGCACGACCTGTAGAACCACCTTATATTATTACAGGCCAAATCCTTACTATTATATATTTTTTTTACTACGTACTTTACCCTCTTACTTTAATATGATGAGATAAAATATTAAAATGATTGTTTAGTTTATTATAAAACGAATGTTTTGAAAACATTTAAAAAGAAACAATTCTTAACAATTATTCCTATAACATCTTTTATTACTTTATATAACCACAAAAAAATTAGAATAAATTATAATTATATATAATGGAATTACACCATCCCCTAAAAAATCAAAATTTTTTGTGCCTTTACACCAACATATAATATTCCTTATATATTACATCACAACAACTATTACTTCACCTTAATAATATATTTATATTTTTATTTTAAGTCCCCGAAAAAAAAAATAAATATTATATTAATTTATAATATATTTCCCAACTTCTAAACTTACAAATATTAAAGCAAGTAATTAAACCATTATCAATTCTGTTCTTATTTATTTTCTCCATTCTCTTGGTCACTCTTCTATATTATTAACTTTACCATCCTATAATTAATTTATGTAATTAAACTACTAACTACATAAGCTATTATATCTCTTCCCACTTACTACTTATAACTTTATATATATATACCTATCTTAAATCTTTTACCTCTCTCTCTTTTTCAACTTCTTCTTTTCACTTTCCTTTTAAAACACGCAACCGCCACCACAACCACCCTTAGATTATCACAAAAAAGTTAGAACTATCATAAATAGTTAACATTTTTATTCTTTCCTATATATAGTATATATATCCTAAAATTTTATAAAACCTTATAATATAATTAATTCAATCTTAAACGCCAATCTTTTTGAATCTCTACAATAAATATTACATAAAATTAAAAACTTATCTACTTCCAACAAATCCATTTATATCACTTGCAATGAATAAAACACTAAATGTATTTAAAAAAATCATGAAACTCCCAGAATAATTTCAATAACAACTGCTCTAACCTTTCTCTCAACGGAAAGGATCAGTTGTTATTGAAATTATTCTTGATATCTATCATGTAACTTTATCATTGATCACTAATAAACATTAACTGTATAAAGACATCTATTATAAATAAATAAACACAATTTTTATACTAGTGTACTTTACGCTAAGTAAGTTGAATCTTTACAACTAAATATTTTAAATTACTGTAATTACTTATTTAAATATTGACAACCCAGAAATCACTATTCCTCCTCCAGGTATCTTTTTCATTAATTCCTACGTAACTACAATTAGACTTAGATTCATAAAAAAAAATATAAAAATAAAGTAAAAATAAAGCTCCTTAACTCAAATAGCATATATGGGCATATGGCCAACTAGAGATTATGACCATTATATATATCCAGTGTACATAATATTTAAAGTCCATGTTAAATTAAGGTCTTTTTGCAAAGAGATAATTGTATAATATATTTTATTATAAAATAATGTTTATATGCTTCAATTTAACAATTATTTTCCTTGAAAATATAATTAAAGGCACTAAACTATAACAAAAGATTCTTAAATTATATTAAACTATCTGATTTAAGTCAATATATTTTAATACAAAATATTTACCCTATAAATCAAATATGATTAAATAAATAATATAATTATTTAAATGTATACATATATATATATACACCCCCCCCCTCTCCTCTTATATAATTTATGAATTTATAAATATATAAATATACTTATATTTTTTTTATAAACTTTAATTATTTTATTTTTTTTTAAAAAATATTCTTATTTTCACTCCACTCTCTTACCCCGACTCTTCACCTCTTGTAAACTCCTACTTTTTATTGTTTTCTTTAAAAAATTAAATATCAACTACTATTAATTCATAAGTTTTAAGCTATTTTCTACTACTATTCTTTTTTTAATGTTACTTCTTTTACTAACCTAAATTTCATGATAATAATTAATAATAAGCTTCTAACTTAAATATTATACAATATCATTATATATATATATATATATATATATATATATATATTAAACTTTAGTGTTTTCAACACATCTTCAGATTTGCAATCTAATATTATTATTTTACTATAAAGCCAATTCTACTACTTTTCTCTCTAATTATAATTTATTTAAATTTTTATATAAATTAGAAAGCGAAAAATTGCATTTAGTTTCGACCTAAACACTGGCTATTTTTATTAGCCTCTAATTTTGATTAGAAGCCAAAATCTAGGCATGTCACTGTTAATGACATTATTGAAATTTCTATATTTCCAATCAAATTATCTTCCTTAATCTACAATAATATTACTTTATTTATAGATATTTTATCTCTTTTACATCTTCAATGTAATATTCTTCATAAATTATATAAATAAACATATAAAAACAACAACACTAACCTCCTTAAAACAAATATCTTCATAAATACCTTAATTCTATTTATCTGGAATAAATTTATTATTATAAATATCCTTCTAAATCTTAAATAAATTCCCTGAGGTCCATAATATTCATACCAACCTTTGTCTCCAATTTTTTCTATACTGGCCCCAATTTTTAAAACCTCCTCTCTTTTTTTAGTTGCCCTTAAATAAGGTATAAACCATATTGAACCCAACATTACTACTAAAAAATAACTTTTCAACCTCATTAAACTATAAGTTACATTTAATAAATTATAAAGATACCCTAACACAGCTCCAATTATACTAACTATAAAAACTAATCTTTTTATCAACCCTCTTATACAAATTATATAAGGTTCAGGAAATAACACTCAAGACAAAACTCTTCCCCCTACAACAGCCCTAAACCCCAACAACATTATTGAACTTGTTATAATATTATCAGTATCTTTAACATCCTTTAATAAATTTAAATTAAAATCACCACTTAACCTATAAAAAATCAATCGCATTGTGTATCTAACAGTAAGACCAGTAGATAAAACATATAAAAAAAAAGAAATAAAATTTATAAACCTTATAAACCCTACTTCTAAAATTATATCCTTAGAATAAAACCCAGCTAAAAAAGGAAACCCACATAATGCAAGATTTGCAACAGTTATGTAAACAACTCTTAATGGCATAAATTTAATTAAACACCCTATAAGACGAATATCCTGATATTCTCCTACACTATGGATAACTACACCAGCACATATAAACAACAATGCCTTAAACAATGCATGCCTTAACAAATGGAAAAAAGCCAGATCAGGATAACCTAAAGCTAAAATTCTTAATATTACCCCTAACTGTCTAAGCGTTGATAGCGCAATAATCTTTTTTAAATCATATTCAAAATTAGCTCCTAGCCCCGCTATAAATATAGTGAGACATGAAATAATTAATAATAACCTTTGCACTCAAGAAGTTATGAACATAGGACTAAACCGAATTATTAAATATACCCCAGCAGTTACTAAAGTTGAAGAATGAACTAAAGCCGAAACAGGAGTAGGAGCTGCCATTGCAGCAGGTAACCAAGCTGAAAATGGAATTTGTGCTCTTTTAGTTATTGCAGCTAGAACAATCAGCAGCTTAAAAATTAATCAATCTTCATCTCTTAAATAATACCTGTAAAAAAAAAAATTCCAACCTCCTAATTTTACTATTAAACCAATTCTAAGAAGAATAGCTACATCTCCCACTCGATTAGATAGTACAGTTAATATACCAGCATTTGCTGATTTTTCATTTTGATAATAAATAACTAAAACATAAGATACTAAACCTAATCCATCTCAACCTAATAAAATACTAATCAAATTTGGACTTAAAACTATAGCTCCTATAGAGAATACAAACAAAATCACCAAATATATAAATCGATTAAAATTTTTATCTCCCCCTATATATCTCCCCCTATAATAAAGAACTCTTCCTGAAATTAAAAAAACAAAACTCAAAAATGACAAAGAAATTCAATCAAAAATTAAAGTAAACACAAATGAAGTACTATTTAAATTTAACACCTCTCACTCTACCACTTCACTTACCCCCCTATAAAATTTTAAGAAAGCTAGTACACCACTAGTTAAACAACTAACTAACATAAATATTCCACCAATTAAATGTATAGAAATTTTTCAACTCATAGTCTTATCCATTTCTGTTTCACCCTTAAAGTTCATTAAGACTTATATACTTTACTCAAAGAGAAATCACTAATTCATCTTTAATCCCCAAAATTAAAATTTTTGCTTAAACTACTCCTTGATTTATTTTTCATTATCTTTAATCCGTTTCTACCTTAGAGTTATTCTTATATTTTACCTACACCCTAGGTAT